GTTCCAGAAGATGTTAATGGTAAGCAAGAAGATTGTTTACGAAGAAACAACAAGAAAAATTCATATTCTGATACATAAGAGTTATATAGGAATCGAAATAGTCTTTTATTTTCTTTTTTCAAAAGAAAAATCGATTTCATTGAAGTAATAAGACTATTCCAATTCGAATAGTAGTTGAGAAAGAATCGCAATAAATGCAAAGATGGAACATCTTTGATCCGGTATTGAAGGAGTTGAACCAAGATTTCAAAATGGATAGGATAGGGTATTTCTATATGTGATAGATAATGTAAATGCAAAAATTTGTCTTCTAAAAAGGGAAATATTGAATGAATAGATCGTAAATTCTGAAACTTTGGTGTTTCTTTTTCTTTCGGACAAGATAATTCTCGTAGCGAGAATGGGATTTCTACAACGATCGCAAACCCCTCAGATAGAATCTGAGAATAAAACTCAGAATAAAAAAAATTGTTGTAATCCAACAATCGATCTTGGTTAGGATGATTAACCGAGTTAATCCAAAAATTCTGCTGATACATTCGAATAATTAAACGTTTCACAAGTAGTGAACTAAATTTCTTGTTATTACAACTAACAATTTCCACAGGTTCGGAACCTTTTAATCCATAATCATGGGCAAATGCATAAATATACTCCTGAAAGAGAAGTGGGTAAACGAAGTATTGTTGACGAGATTTCTGTTTTTCTGAATACCCTTCCAATTTTTCCATTTGTATTTCTACTTGAATCAGAAAGAAGAAGCATTTCTCGGTTTCTCAAATGATGATACATAGTGCAATATGGTCAAAACAGGGTGTTGCATTTTTTAATACAAACCCTGGAAAGAAAAGGAATCTAATCCACAGATCTTTTCCTTTTCTATCCAATTAGTTTATGTTTGTTCTAATTACAAAAGAGAACAAATCTTTTATTTTTGCAGGCCAATCGCTCTTTTGACTTTGGAATCCAGTCTCTTTATCAATATACTGCTTCTTTTACACATTCAATCCATAACATCCCTTTTCAATCTATAATCAAGAATAATTAGGATTTCTAAAAAAAAAAAAAAAAAAAATCAAGGGTCCGTTCATAGGAAAACCCAACCTTTCCCCGCATCAGGCACTAATCTATTTTTAACGTCTAATTAGATCGGGGAATCATTTCAATTAAGAAGTTAAGCTCGTTGCTTTTTATTTTACCAGAATTGGAGCCAGGCTCTATCCATTTATTCACTAGACCCAGAAAATCGGAATTTTTTATTCCATTCCAAAAATCAAAAATAAGAAATTGATTTTATTACGACATGCTATTTTTTCCATTCATTACCCTTGAGGATCAGTCGTGGTCTTCTAGACTCTACCAAGAGTCTGGACGAATTTGTTGCTTCATCCAAATGTGTAAAAGATCATAGTCGCACTTAAAAGCCGAGTACTCTACCATTGAGTTAGCAACCCAGATAAAATAGGATCTTAGATATGATCGAAACCCAAAAATCAATGGAATTACACCGCACGCTCCTGTCAAAACATTGAACTAGCAAAACATTAAAAGAAAGATTTTATCGCCCATTAAAAACACTCAAATGCCAAAATGAACAGGTCCGGCTAAATTTCACTAAGGTTAAAAAAGGAGCGGCCCCAATCACGATAGCAAAATTGTCATTTTTTTAGCAATTTATATTTCTTTATATAAATTTATATTTCTTTATATAAATAAATCTTGTATGAGAGTACATGCAAGAGGGACAACCCTATCATTTGAGCGAAGTGTAGACAGAAAAACCTAATATGGAGTGAGGATAAAGAGACCTATCTATCTACAAATTCTAGATGTTCAATAGACCTTTGTCAATGGAAATACAATGGTAAGAAAACAAATTAGATAGAAAAAGTAAATAAAATAAGGGCTTATGTTGGATTGGCACGACATAAATCCAGTCAAAAATAGGACTAAGAAAGAGGCAAATTGTGTCTAAATAATTAGACAACGAGGGATACTAGTGATCCTCTCCTACTTTTTTATTCATTTAGTTCTTCAATTAACTCAAAGTTCCTTCTTTTTCTTTAAAGAATTCTGCCTTCCTTAAAATATCATAAACAGTTCTTGTAGGTTGAGCACCCTTTTCAAGGAAATAGAGAATAGCTGGAACATTTAAACAAGTTTGATTCTTTATCGGATCATAAAAACCTACTTTTCGAAGATCTCTTCCTTCTCTTCGAGATCGAACATCAATTGCAACGATTCGATAGACAGCTTATTGGGATAGATGTAGCTAAACAATGCCCCCCCTAGAAACGTATAGGAGGTTTTCTCCTCATACGGCTCGAGAAAAAGATTCGAATTTCTGTCTATATCTATAATACAAGTAGATAGAAATTAGACTATGACTTGCATTAATTTCCTTACAGAAAAAACAAATTTCATTTATACTCATGACTCACGTTGGTTAATTTTGACTGACAGACTTAAAAGGAAAAATCCTTCCAAATTTTTTGAGTCGTCTCTAAACTCTTTTCTTTGTCTCATCTCGAACGAATTGACTTTTATTCCTTATTATGATCCAATTCTATTGTTGAGACAATTGAAAATCGCGTTTACTTGTTCCGGAATTCTTTATCTTTGATTTGTGAAATCCTTGGGTTTAGACATTACTTCGGGAATTCCTATTCTTTTTTCTTTCAAAAGAGTAGCAACATACCCTTTTTTTCTTATTTCCTTCGATAAAGCATTTCCCTCTTCTATAGAAATCGAATATGGGCGATTGATTCTGATAGACTTTTAATTGAAAGAGTTTTTCCAATCTTCCAAAATTGGACTTTCTTCTTATTTTAACCTTTCGATTTCTATATTAAGGATAGACTGACAAAGTTGGCCTAATTTATTAGTTTTCACTAACCCTAGATTCTTTCCCTTGATAAAAAATCAATTCTGTCCTCTCGAGCTCCATCGTGTACTATTTACTTACAAACAACCCAGCGCAAATTTGGTTCGGGACGAATAGAACAGACTATGTCGAGCCAAGAGCATTTTCATTACTATGGAAAATGATGGATAACAAAATCCACAATCGATCATGTCCTTCAAGTCGCACGTTGCTTTCTACCACATCGTTTTAAACGAAGTTTTACCATAACAAACATTCCTCTAATTTCATTGCAAAGTGGTATAGGGAATTGATCCAATATGGATGGGATCATGAATAGTCATTGGTTTAGTTTAGTTTTTTGTATACTAATTAAAACTTGCTATCTATGGAGAAATATGGATAAAAGAAAAAAGTATTTATCGGGGAAGACTCCGCAAAGATCCAATTTATTTAAACCCATATTCTATCATATGAAGGAAACATAGTTCGAAAAAGACGAATAAACAAGTTTGCTTAAGACTTATTTTTTATTGAATTTCCATCCTCAACAGAGGACTCGAGATGGTCAATCCTGAAATGAGAAGCGAAGGATCGACTCTTCTCCAACAAATAAACTATCAACCTCAAAAAAAGTTTAATTAATTTAATTACTATATTAGAATTAGATTAGCATTAGAATTAGATTAGCAATATATTTTTCCATAACAAAAACAATTAACTATTAACTAAATAAACTATTCCAATGAAAAGATTGAAAGTTTTTTGGTAGTTATAGAATTCTCGTACTTCTTCGACTCGAATACCAAAAGAGGAAAAAAAATGAAGTAAAAAAAAAACACATTTCGTGTAAAGTCAAATTAAGGCCTTTGCTTTTACTTATAGCATTCTTTCTTTTACCTAAAAGAAGCAACTCCAAATCAAAAATCAGGAGAAGTATGATTTTTTGAATCCATTCTATCCAACGAACAGTTCTTACCTTATCCTTACCAGAATGGATCATTCTGGGTATTTAAAGAATCGCAGATCGAGATGGTTTTCGCTTAACCAAAGAGGGGCCCTTTTTACTAATAATATAACAAAAATATATCTCTATCATAAAGAACAAAAATATATCTCTATCATAAAGGGATAGGTCTCATTTTTTATACAGTGTTTTACGTCAAGTTTAAAATTTTTTCAATTAATTAGAAAGCCGAGTAGACAGAATATATGAATTTCTCTCTAATCCTCACATTCCATTGATTTAGAAATGGATATTTGCAAATCAGATAATATCTAAAATACAAAAATGGAGTTCCTATCCATAGAATAGAAACCCTTTTTCTTTTTTCGCAAGCCGATCTTGGTCAAAAGTTTTAAGACCTGTGCTGAAACTAAAAACTTCCTATTCTTTAATCTGGCCATGAAATATAGAATTAGGATACCCCCTTTATTTTCTTTTTATTTACTTACTTTAGTTCTTTAGTTCGGGAAAAAAAAATAGGGGGTCCTTCTTTTCTTTCACATTAGATGTCAAATGTATCATGTAAGAATTCCCCCTTCATGGATATGGAGCATAAAGTTTATCTAAGAAGTTCGAATTTCAAAACACATATGAGTAATGAGTAGTAGTAGGGGCATATCCTGAATGTGACTGATAGACCCAATTTTTCATGAAAATAAAGATATTCAATTTGACTGGACTTGACACTTGATTATGTTTTCTGAGAAAGAAAAAGAATGCTTAGAAATGCATCTAATCTAAGAGTTCATAAGAGATAATTATTCTCTTTAATAAACTTTCTTTTGTCTCGTGTGGGGTACAATATGATTTCATCTTTCGTTTCATCAGAAAAAATCTGGGACGGAAGGATTCGAACCTCCGAGTAACGGGACCAAAACCCGCTGCCTTACCACTTGGCCACGCCCCATTTCTGGTTTTATGCGACACTAATAAACACTATTATGTTTATTTGTTATTCGTCAATCCCACTTCAATTACATAAAAAATGAGGGATACTCTCTTGCTAGGATTCTAGACATGCGGATAATATAGAATCCAAAAAATGCATTGATCATTACATGGAATTCTATTAAGATATTATATGAAAGTCGAATTTCTTCCATTCTCATTTGAGAGTGTGAATACAAGGAGGTATTTTGTGTTTGGGAAAGTCCGAAGAAAAAAGGATTTTGAACCCGCCTTTTCTTTTTTCCCTTAGAAAAATAACTCAATCAAAATCCAATTATCTACTCTACAAGAACGAAATGCTTGTTATGCCTAATATACTTAGTTTAACCTGTATCTGTTTTAATTCTGTTCTTTATCCGACTAGTTTTTTCTTCGCCAAATTGCCCGAAGCTTATGCCATTTTCAACCCAATCGTGGATTTTATGCCTGTCATACCTATACTCTTTTTTCTATTAGCCTTTGTTTGGCAAGCTGCTGTAAGTTTTCGATGAAATCTTTACTACTCTGTTCTGTCTGCCAAATTGAATGATGTATTCATTCCAAAAAAATTCTAAAAATGAATAAAAGCCGAGAAGTCTTATATTATGAACCTTCGATTCTAAAATTCTAATTCTTCTACATTGAATGTATAGCTGCAGCAATAAATTGGGATCCGCCTTTCTACCCCACCCCCTGCACCTACGTTGAGCAGGTACCTTTAGGTACCCACACAATACCTAACCTAATTTTTGATATTGATAAGAGTGCTTATTAGAAATCAATTCTTGCAATTTTTTTCAAGAATTGATTTTTGCATTTTTAGGTGTAAAAATAAAAAAACCCATCCTAGTGGATCTGTGTGGTAAGGAAAAATGGGTAATCTATTCCTTAAAAAAAAATCTTGGAGATTATGTAATGCTTACTCTCAAACTTTTTGTTTATACAGTAGTGATATTCTTTGTTTCCCTCTTTATCTTTGGATTCTTATCTAATGACCCAGGACGTAATCCTGGGCGTGAGGAGTAAAAATCCAAATTTTTTTGGAATTTTCTCTTACAAATTGGATTTGTTTCGTACATTTATCTATGAGAAAATCCGGGGGTCAGAATTCCTTCCAATTCGAAAGTCCCAAATGATCCGAGGGGGCGGAAAGAGAGGGATTCGAACCCTCGGTACAAAAAAATTGTACAACGGATTAGCAATCCGCCGCTTTAGTCCACTCAGCCATCTCTCCCCGTTCCAAATCAAAAGGTTTCCGTGATATGACAGAGGCAAGAAATAACGATTGCAAAAAATCCTTCCTTTTTCTTTCAAAAGTCCATAAAAATTATATTGCCAATTCCATTTTAATTATATTCTTTTTTCTTAATGTTAATAAAAAAAAGAAGAAAATTCTTGTTTTTTCTTTCTAAAATTCGATATTGGCTGAGAAACAATCAGATAGATTTTCTCTTCAGCGGGCATTTTCATATAGGACTTGTTATAATAAAACAAGCAGGTTATATAAAAAATAAAAAACTCTTTTTTCGATTATTTATAAACAAAACAAAAAGGGTTCTTATCAAACCCACCATAAAATTGGAAAGAAAGATAAAGTAAGTAGACCTGACTCCTTGAATGATGCCTCTATCCACTATTCTGATATATAAATTCGATGTAGATGAAATTGTATAAGCGGATTTTTTGTATTTCCTTAGACTTAGACCGCGCAAGGCAAGAATTTTTCGCTATTTACGATTTCATATTCTTGTTACTAGATGTTCTATAGGAATAAGAAGAAATCGCAACTCCTTTCCGCTACACATAAAAATTGATTTCGAAAGTCAATTTTTTTTTTTCAATATCTTTCTTTTTTTTTTCAGAATCCAATTTTTGTTCTTCCACCCATGCAATAGAGAGCGAATGGGAAAAGAGGGGTTACTTTTATTTTCATTTTTCCTTAAAAGATAGGCTTTGAAATAGGAGTCATGGAATAATGCTGAATTCAAATGTTTATTTCTATAGTATAAGAAAAACTAATCGAATCAAATTCATGGATTTACCACGACCTCGGTTGTGACCCCATAGATAAAAATGCAAAATTTCTATCTTCGAGACCTTTGAAAAAGGGCATTGAACGAGAAAGAAATTGTCCACAGATAATCAAACTATCGTATGCCTTGGAAGTGATATGAGGTGCTCGGAAATGGTTGAAGTAATTGAATAGGAGGATCACTATGACTATAGCCCTTGGTAGAGTTACTAAAGAAGAAAATGATCTATTTGATATTATGGACGACTGGTTACGAAGGGACCGTTTCGTTTTTGTAGGATGGTCCGGCCTATTGCTCTTTCCTTGTGCTTATTTCGCTTTAGGGGGTTGGTTTACAGGGACAACTTTTGTAACTTCTTGGTATACCCATGGATTGGCTAGTTCCTATTTGGAAGGTTGTAATTTCTTAACCGCGGCAGTTTCCACCCCTGCCAATAGTTTAGCACACTCTTTGTTGCTACTATGGGGCCCGGAAGCGCAAGGGGATTTTACTCGTTGGTGTCAATTAGGCGGTCTGTGGACTTTTGTCGCTCTCCATGGGGCTTTTGCACTAATAGGTTTCATGTTACGTCAATTTGAACTTGCTCGGTCTGTTCAATTGCGGCCTTATAATGCAATTTCATTCTCTGCTCCAATCGCTGTTTTTGTTTCCGTATTCCTTATTTATCCACT